TTTTGTTTTTTAACGGTTTGGGGAATGGAAGCTGAACTTCCTTTTGGTTCTCCCCGAAAAAGACCTTCTTTTTTTGAGCCCATTTTTAAAGAACTCAAAAAAAAAATTACAAAATTGAAAAAGAAATATTTTCTAGTTTTAAGAGTTTTAAAGGGAAGAACAAACTTTTTTCTAACAGTCTCAAAAGAAACAAAAAATTGGGTCATCAAAAGTGTTCTATTTATAAAAAGAATAAGAAAAGTACTTTCAAAAGTAAATCAAATTCTGTTATTTAGATTGAGAGAAGTATATGAATTAAGTGAAACTAAAAAAGAAAAAGATTCGATAATCAACAATCAGATAATTCATGAATCGTTTAATCAAATTCGATCTACAGATTGGACAAATTATTCCCTGACAGAAAAAAAACTGAAGGATCTGACTGATAGAACACGCACAATTAGAAATCAAATAGAAAAAATTACAAACGACAAAAAAAAAGTAACTCCAGGAATAAATATTAATTCTAACAAAACAACTTATAATGCCAAAAGACTAGAATCACTAAAAAATATTTGGCAAATATTAAAAAGAAGAAATGCTCGATTAATCAGTAAATTACATTATTTTATAAAAATTTTCATTGAAAGAATCTACATAGATGTCTTTCGGTGTATCATTAATATTCCCCAAATCAATATACAACTTTTTCTTGAATCAACAAAAAAAATGATTGATAAATACATTTACACTAATGAAACAAATCAAGAAAGAATTAATAAAACAAATCAAAATACAATTCACTTTATTTCGACTATAAAAAAGTCACTTTATAATATTAGTAATAGTAAAAGGAATTCACCGATTTTTTGTGACTTATCCGCCTTGTCACAAGCATATGTATTTTACAATTTATCCCAAACCCACTTGGATAAATTAAGATCTGTTCTTCAATATCACGGAACATCTTTTTTTCTTAAGACTGAGATAAAGGATTCTTTTGGAACACAAGGAATAATTCATTCTGAATTAAGATATAAGAAATTTCGGAGTTATGGAGCGAATCAATGGAAAAACTGGTTAAGAGGTCATTATCAATACGATTTATCTCAGATTAGATGGTCTAGATTAATCCCACAAAAATGGCGAAATAGAGTCAATCAATGTCGTACAGCTCAAAAGAAAGATTTAAAGAAATGGAATTCATATGAAAAAAACCAATTACTTTATTACAAAAAACAAAAAAATTCTGAAGTATATTCATTATCGAATCAAAAAGATAATTTTAAAAAATACTTTAAATATGATCTTTTATCATATCAATCTATTAATTATGAAACTAAGAGGAACTCATATATTTCTGTTTATGGATCACCATTACAAGTAACTACGAATCAAAAGATTTCTTATAATTACAACACACCTAAAGGCAATAAATGGGGGGGTATTCCTATCAATAATTATCTAGGAAGAGGTGATATTATGTATATGGAAAAAAATCCAGATAGAAAATATTTTGATTGGAAAATTCTCAAGTTTTGTCTTAGAAAAAAAGTAAATATTGAGGCCTGGATCAAGATCGATTCCAACAGTAATAAAAAAACTAAGATTGGAACTAATAATTACCCAATAATTGATAAAATTGATAAGAAAGGTCTTTTTTATCTTACAATTCATCAAGATCTAGAAATCAATCCACCCAATCATAAAAAAATCTTTTTTGATTGGATGGGAATGAATGAAGAAATACTAAATTGTCCTATATCCAATCTGGAACTTTGGTTCTTCCCCGAATTTGTGCTACTTTATAATGCATATAAAATGAAACCATGGATTATACCAAGAAAATTACTTCTTTTAAATTTGAATATAAATGAAAATGTTAGTGAAAATAAAAACGTCAATGGAAAGCCAAAAGGGCATTTTTTTATACCATCGAATGAAGAAAAAAAATCTTTTGAATTAAAGAATCGAAATCAAGAAGAAAAAGAACCCGCAGATCGACGAGATCGTGGTTCAGATGCACAAAACCAAAGAAATCTTGGATCCCTTCTCTCAAACCAACAAAAAGATATTGAAGAAGATTATGCGCGATCAGACATGAAAAAACGTAAAACGAAAAAACAATACAAGAGCAACACGGAAGCAGAACTAAATTTCTTCCTGAAACGATATTTGCTTTTTCAATTGAGATGGGACGATGCTTTGAATCAAAGAATGATCAATAATATTAAGGTATATTGTCTCCTGCTTAGACTGAGAAACCCAAGAAAAATTACTATATCCGCTATTCAAAGAAGAGAAATGAGTCTGAATATAATGCTGATTCAGAAGAATTTACCTCTTACAGAATTGATGAAAAAAGGGATATTGATTATCGAATCGGTTCGTCTGTCTGTAAAAAATGATGGACAATTTATTATGTATCAAACCATAGGTATTTCATTGGTTCATAAGAGTAAACGCCAAATTAATCAAAGATATCGAGAACGAGGATATGTTGATAAGAAGAATTTTGATGAATCTATTTCAAAACATCAAAGAATGACTGGAAATAGAGATAAAAATCATTCGAATTTACTTGTTCCTGAAAATATTTTATCATCTAGACGTCGTAGAGAATTGAGAATTTTAATTTGTTTCAGTTCAACGAATAAAAATGGTGTGAATAGAAATCCGGTATTTTGTAACGAGAACAACGTAAAAAACTGGAGTCCATTTTTGGATGAAAGTAAACATCTTGATAGTGATAAAAATGAATTAATTCAATTAAAGTTCTTTCTTTGGCCGAATTATCGATTAGAAGATTTAGCTTGTATGAATCGCTATTGGTTTGATACGAATAATGGCAGTCGTATCAATATGTTAAGACTACGTATGTATCCACGATTGAAAATTGGTTAATGGTAATACCGTATTTTTCCTATATATCCTATACCGTATATGGTATATGAAAGTAAACAGATGTACACATACCTTGTCTTACATCCCATTCTAATATACATCAATAAAGTATCAATTAGATAAAAAGTGAATTGAATCAACAAAATCTTCTTCATTTTCGGTTTAAATATAAATTATTCGCTTTTGTGAATGCAAAAACGTACCATCCTTTTGTATCCCTATTCGAATCCAATTTGATTAATTCATTTTAATTGATAAAATTAGGAGTCGATAAAGAAATTAAGATCATTATGTATATCACATTCAAATTACTGGCATTATTATTTCTGATCGATAAAATTACATATCTGTAAAGTAAAAAAAGGAGGAGGAAATTCTTTTATGGTCAAAAATTCATTCATTTCCGTTACTTCACAAGAAGAAAAGAAAGAAAACAGGGGGTCTGTTGAATTTCAAGTAGTCAGTTTTACCAATAAGATACGGAGACTTACTTCACATTTGGAATTGCACAAAAAAGACTATTTATCTCAAAGAGGTCTACGGAAAATTCTGGGAAAACGTCAACGGCTATTGGCTTATTTGTCAAAAAAAAATAGAGTACGTTATAAAGAAATAATTGGTCAGTTGGATATTCGAGAGATAAAAACTCGTTAATTTGAAGAATCTTTTTGATCGTTTAAATTTTGATGAACTTCTTTTTTTTTTTCACTTTCAGCAATTCATGGAAGAATGAATGGGGAAAAACCTATGACTGCACCAGCTACAAGAAAAGACCTCATGATAGTCAATATGGGTCCTCACCACCCATCAATGCATGGTGTTCTTCGACTCATCGTTACTCTAGATGGTGAAGATGTTATTGACTGCGAACCAATATTGGGTTATTTACACAGAGGAATGGAAAAAATTGCAGAAAACCGAACAATTATACAATATTTGCCTTATGTAACACGTTGGGATTATTTAGCTACTATGTTCACAGAAGCAATAACTGTAAATGCACCAGAGCAGTTAGGCAATATTCAAGTACCTAAAAGGGCGAGCTACATCAGAGTCATTATGTTGGAGTTGAGTCGTATAGCTTCGCATTTGTTATGGCTTGGCCCTTTTATGGCAGATATTGGGGCACAGACCCCCTTCTTCTATATTTTTCGAGAACGAGAATTGATATATGACCTATTCGAAGCTGCCACCGGTATGCGAATGATGCATAATTATTTTCGTCTCGGAGGAGTAGCTGCTGATCTACCTCATGGATGGATAGATAAATGTTTAGATTTTTGCGATTATTTTTTAACAGGGGTTGCTGAATATCAAAAGCTTATTACACAGAATCCTATTTTTTTAGAACGAGTTGAAGGAGTAGGCATTATTGGCGGAGAAGAAGCAATAAATTGGGGTTTATCAGGACCAATGCTACGAGCTTCCGGAATACAATGGGATCTTCGTAAAGTTGATCATTATGAGTGTTACGACGAATTTGATTGGGAAGTACAATGGCAAAAAGAAGGGGATTCGTTAGCTCGTTATTTAGTACGAATCAGCGAAATGACAGAATCTATAAAAATTATTCAACAGGCTCTAGAAGGAATTCCAGGGGGGCCCTATGAGAATTTAGAAATCCGACGCTTTGATAGAGTAAGGGATCCCGAATGGAATGATTTTGATTATCGATTCATTAGTAAGAAACCTTCTCCGACTTTTGAATTATCACAGCAAGAACTTTATGTAAGAGTCGAAACCCCAAAAGGAGAATTGGGAATTTTTCTGATAGGAGATCAGAGTGTTTTTCCCTGGAGATGGAAAATTCGCCCACCCGGTTTTATCAATTTGCAAATTCTTCCTCAGTTAGTTAAAAAAATGAAATTGGCTGATATTATGACGATACTAGGTAGCATAGATATCATTATGGGAGAAGTTGATCGTTGAAATGATAATTGATACAACAGAAGTACAAGCTATCAATTCTTTTTCCAGATTGGAATCCTTACAAGAGGTCTATGGGATCATATGGATGCTTGTCTATATTTTGACTACTGTATTAGGAATCACAATAGGTGTACTAGTAATTGTTTGGTTAGAAAGAGAAATATCTGCAGGGATACAACAACGTATTG